GCATCGGGTAACCAGACATGAAGGGGAAATTGAGCAGATTTAGCAACTGCGCCGGCAAATAAAAGGAAGGCACAGAAAGTAACAAATAAAGTATTAACTTCATTATTATAAACCAAATTATTGAATATTTCAAACAAATCTCGAAATTCAAAACTACCTGTTATCCAATAAAAACCTAAAATTCCTAATAATAACCCAAAATCCCCGACACGATTAGTTACAAACGCTTTTTGACAAGCATTTGCCGCGCTGGGTCGGGTGAACCAAAAACCTATTAATAGATAAGAACACATTCCAACCAATTCCCAAAAAATATAAATTTGTATTAAATTAGAACTAGTAACTAATCCCAACATTGAAGTATTGAAAAAACTCATATAAGCAAAAAATCTCACATATCCCCGATCATGAGACATATAATTGTCACTATAAATAAGAACAATAACCCCAACACTAGTGATTAATATTGACATAATAGAAGTAAGTGGATCAACCAAGGAGCCGAACTCTAAAGAAAAATCATTATTGATGGTCCAAGACCATACATATTGATAGACAGAATTGTTATTTAGTTGCTGAATAAAGAAATGGGCTGAAAAAAGCAAAACTATACTTAATAATAAAACACTCGGAAAAGCCCACATACGGCGAAGATTTTTAGTTGCCGTTGGAAAAAGTAGAAGCCCTGCTCCTATTAACATAGGAACTGGAAGTGGAATGAACGGTATGATCCATGAATATTGATATGTATATTCCATATAAAAATAAATAAAAAATTATCTTAATTAATTGTTTCTGATTCACCAGTTCTTATTTCTTTTCTTTTGAAAACGGTCGATTAATAAAAAAATTTTTATATATAAAATAAAACTTAAATAGAATTTTCCAGCCTTAATTTTTCGTAATCTTTTCAAACTACTTCAAATATTTCAAATGAAGATGAAGAATTAGGGTTAGTCAAATGATATGAAGAAGTTACGAGTGAAAAATAAATATGTACTTTAATTTATTATTAGTTTATTATTAAATTTATTATTAATATTGTTAATATTGAATTGAATTATTAATATGAAATTCAAATTTTTAAATAAAATTTTATGAAGATAAAAATAAAAACGAAAAATTGCAATTTCGATCTAATTATTACGTATTACAATAATTTATTTATACCTATAGAACAAGGATAAATAATGACAGCAAAAAAGTAGTTAATAGGAATCATAGGGCCCATAACTTGACTCATAAAACCTATTTCCCATAAAAAAACCTATTTATTGCAGTTTGGTTCGGTTATTCCCAATAATTAACTAATGCTTATAGATGTCTTTCACATCCAACCGATGAACCTATTATAATTTAAATAATTTAAAAATGGCAGTTCCAAAAAAGCGCACCTCGAGTTCAAAAAAACGTATTCGTAAAAATATTTGGAAAAGGAAAGGGTATTGGGCAGCATTGAAAGCTTTTTCGTTAGCGAAATCGCTTTCTACCGGTAACTCAAAAAGTTTTTTTTGTGTGACAAATAAATAATCAAACAATAGACTAAATAATGTGAATCGGTCTAATTTTTGTTAGAATTTATTTCTAAGGTTTTTTTTCTAAAATTTAAAAGTTATCAAGACTATAAATAATATTAATCTAATAATAATAGATAATAATCTAAATTACTATTTTATTTTTATTAAAAAAAAATTATTTTCATTCTCTAATGTTTTAACCTGATCAATAACAATATAAAACGGTATTTTTGTTTGAAAAAGGAATAAACGCAAGTACAAGGTTTCACCTTTTGTTTTGGTATGTTTTATCATTTTCAAGATGGGGATTCTCACCTTCCCCATCGACTTGACTCGATAATCAATTTATTTTTTAGTTCGATCCATGGATCGAAGTCAAAGGAGACCATAAAGTAATAAACTACGAAACGAAAAACCCCGTTGTTACTTAAGTTAAAAAAAGGAATACTCTAAATAAAATAAATAATAAACAAAAGATAAGATTATAAGAATAATTTATTAACGAAAACGTTTAGATTAAATGCCTAATTTTGAAACAAATTTTTAGTCATCAATTTTGATGTTTTCTAAAAAAAATATTGAATTAATCCCCTCAATCTCGACAATTGAATAAAAACAGGTTATTATGATTTCGAATAAGCCGCTATGGTGAAATCGGTAGACACGCTGCTCTTAGGAAGCAGTGCTAGAGCATCTCGGTTCGAGTCCGAGTGGCGGCATGGCTTTTTCTAAAAGAGTAAGCCTTATAATGAATTCAATTCACTATTTCAATTCCTATAATGGGGGCCCCCTTTTTAATAAATTTTATGATATTTTCAACTTTAGAGCATATATTAACTCATATATCCTTTTCGATCATTTCAATTGTAATTACAATCCATTTGATAACTTTATTTGTCGATGAAATCGTAGGACTATATGATTCATCAGAAAAGGGGATGATCGCTACTTTTTTCTGCATAACAGGATTATTAATTACTCGTTGGGTTTATTTTGGGCATTTACCATTAAGCGATTTATATGAATCATTAATTTTTCTATCGTGGGGTTTTTCCATTATTCATATGATTCCGTATTTTAAAAAACAGCAAACCCATTTAAGCGCAATAACGGCGCCAAGTGTTATTTTTACCCAGGGTTTCACTACTTCAGGTCTTTTAAATGAAATGCATCAATCCGCAATATTAGTACCGGCTCTCCAATCGCATTGGTTAATGATGCACGTAAGTATGATGGTGTTGGGCTATGCAGCTCTTTTGTGTGGATCATTATTATCACTAGCTCTTCTAGTTATTACATTTCGAAAATTCATAAGGATTTTTAGTAAAAGCAATAATTTATTAACTCAGTCGTTTTCCTTTGGTGAGATTCAATACGTGAATGAAAGAAACAATGCGTTACAAAGCACTTCTTTGATTTCTTCTCAGAATTATTACAGATATCAATTAATTCAACAATTGGATCGCTGGAGTTATCGTATTATTAGTTTAGGGTTTATACTTTTAACCATAGGTATTCTTTCGGGAGCAGTATGGGCTAATGAAGCGTGGGGATCTTATTGGAATTGGGATCCAAAAGAGACTTGGGCATTTATTACTTGGACCGTATTTGCGATTTATTTACATATTCGAACAAATAAAAATTACGAAACTGTAAATTCTGCAATTGTGGCCTCAATGGGCTTTCTTATAATTTGGATATGCTATTTTGGGGTTAATCTATTAGGAATAGGGTTGCATAGTTATGGTTCATTTATACTACCATCTAATTGAATTGAATAAAGTACTTAACAACCAGAAACCTACGGCAGCATACGTATATATATGAAACCCTTATATAAACCATCAAGAACCATTTGAATCATTCCATATTCCATTACTTGATTCAAATGGTTCTCGAAAATGTCAAAAATATCTGGTTATATGGTTATAATAGAATTCCAACCTTTTTATTTAACTTAAAAGCAGAAATCAGAAAAGACTTTTTTTGTACAATGAACGATTTTTAAAATCATCGGATTTTAAATTTTGATTTATTGACAAAAACTATCTATAAAAAAAATTTGATAGAATAGCTTCGGCCTTGTCAACTGATAATGAGAAAACGAAATCGGGATAAATACCAATACCTATTACAGGTAAAAGGATAGAAATCGAAATAAATAACTCTCGCGGTCCAGAATCAAAAAAATAAGAATTTGGGGCATTAAAAAGCTTGTATCCATAGAACATCTGGCGTAACATAGATAATGAATAAATAGGAGTTAATATCATTCCAATTGCCATTACAAAAGTAATTAATATTTTTGTCATTAAAAGATATTTTTGGCTAGTAAGTATTCCAAAAAAAACTATCAATTCGGCAACAAAACCGCTCATGCCCGGTAATGCAAGCGAAGCCATTGATAAGATACTGAAAGTCGTGAATATTTTTGGAATTGAGATAGCCATTCCGCCCATTTCGTCGAGATAAACAAGTCGTATTCTATCATAACTCGTTCCGGCCAAGAAAAAAAGCGCAGCGCCAATAAATCCGTGAGAAATTATTTGTAAAATAGTCCCATTGAGCCCTGTATCGCTTATAGAACCAATTCCTATAATTATGAAACCCATATGAGATACAGAAGAATAGGCTATTCTTTTTTTTAAATTACGCTGGCCAGGAGATGTTAAAGCTGCATAGATAATTTGAATTGTGCCGACTATCATCAACCAGGGAGAAAATATAGAATGGGCGTGGGGTAATAATTCCATATTGATTCGAATCAACCCATACGCTCCCATTTTTAATAAGATTCCGGCTAAAAGCATACAAGTACTATAATGTGCCTCTCCATGGGTGTCTGGTAACCATGTGTGTAGGGGTATGATCGGTGATTTGACAGCAAAAGCAATAAGAAATCCAATATAGAATATTATTTCCAGTGCTACAGGATATGATTGATTCGCTGATGTTTCAAAATTTAATGTCGGTTCATTGGAGCCGTATAAACCAATACCCAGAACTCCTATTAATAAAAAAACAGAACCTCCGGCAGTGTACAAAATAAATTTTGTAGCTGAATACAAACGTTTCTTTCCCCCCCACATGGATAGAAGTAGATAAACGGGAATTAATTCTAACTCCCACATGATGAAAAAAAGTAAAAGGTCTTGAGAAGAAAATGGTCCTATTTGACCGCTATACATTGCTAACATTAGGAAATGGAATAGTCGGGAATCTCGAGTAACGGGCCAAGCCGCTAAAGTAGCTAAAGTTGTAATAAATCCTGTCAGTAAAATGGGTCCTATAGAAATTCCATCTATTCCCAATCTCCAGTAAAAATCAAAAAAATTGATCCATTTATAATTCTCCGTTAGTTGCATTAACGGATCATCCAATTGGAAACGATAACTGAATGCATAGGTTGTTAGAAGGAGTTCTATTATGCATATACATAAAGTATACCACCGTATTACCTTATTTCCTCGATGAGGAAGAAAGAAAATTAAGGAACCCGCGGATATTGGCAAAACTACAACTAACGTTAACCAAGGAAAATTATTCATAGTAAAAACAAAATAAACTTGGACCAGAAAAACCCGTGCTCGAAATAAATATATTTTGAGCGCGGGTTTTTGTCGATAAAGGTAAAAAAATCAAATGTATTCGAGTAGGGTTTTCTGGAACGTATTAATAAGCTAGACCCATACTGCGAGTTGTTTCATGCCATAAATAAACGCGAACACTCAAGAAATCCGTTGGACAGGCGGATTCACATCTCTTACAACCGACACAGTCCTCTGTTCTTGGAGCAGAAGCGATTTGCTTAGCTTTACATCCGTCCCAAGGTATCATTTCTAATACATCGGTTGGGCAAGCTCGCACACATTGAGTACACCCTATACACGTATCATAAATCTTTACTGAATGTGACATTGGATCTATAAATTTTTAAACGTCAGAAAATTTCTATCTAGTAAACTTGTAAATGAATCATATATTTAGACACCAGATGAATCAATAATTTACCAGAAATTTTGAAGCAATTTACTTCTGGATCGACCCGTGCGATAGAGCCAAGATACTTTGATTTCTTAAATTTTCGAAAAAAAAATATGAATTAAATTTAATGTATGGTCATGTTAATTCGAATTTATAAATATTGTAATTTCTATGATTAATACTACTTATTCAACAAATTCGATTGATTGATACGAGTTGATTTTCTGTTACGATAAATTGACGAAACAATAGCCAGTCCAATAGCTGCTTCAGCGGCGGCAATAGCTATAACAAAAATTGAGAAAATATTTCCTTTTAATTGCCGGCTATCAAAAAAATCAGAAAATGTTACGAAATTAATATTAACTGCATTTAGTATAAGTTCAAGACACATAAGGGCTCTAACCATATTTCGGCTAGTGATCAAGCCATAGATACCGATAGAAAATAAGTAGGCACTCAAAACAAGTACATGCTCGAGCATCATTGACTAACTCCTGATCAATTTTGATTCATTTCAATATGAACTGAACAACAATTCAACAGATTCAATTGACTAGAATATAAAGTGCGGAACAAAGGAATATGTTGTATTAGTAATATAATAGATTAGATAAAATAATTTTTATTTTTACTTTTAGAAATAACCAATTTAAAAATTGAAGATAAAAAAATGTAATAACACAGAACAGAGTTTAATTTTGATTACTGTTGCTAATTCTAGAGATTTATTACTGGCGCGCTACGGCAATTGCGCCGATTAAAGCGACTAAAAGAATTATCGAAATGAATTCAAATGGAAGAAAAAAATCTGTTGATAAATGAATTCCAATTTGTTGACTATTACTTATCAAATCTTGCTCTATAATCTGGTTTGATCTTGTAGTCCAAATAATCCCGTACCATGACGTATCCGTAATAGTAATCATTAGTAAAACAAAAATACTTGTACAAACAGGCAAAGTAATCCCAGCCCCCACAGTCCAAAGATTAAAATCTTTGTAATATTCTGAACCATTCATAAACATCACAGCAAATACAATTAAAACATTTATAGCTCCCACGTAAATAAGAAATTGTGCAGCAGCTACAAAATAAGAGTTTAAAAGAATATAGAATAAGGATATACAAACAAGAACCAGTCCCAACGAAAAGGCAGAATAAATGGGGTTGGTAAATAATACCACACCTATACCCCCTAGTATAAGACCCGATCCCAGAAAGATTAAAAGAAAGTCATGTATTGGTCCAGGCAAATCCATTATATGTAAAATAAGAGATAAATAAATCTAAATGTTTTTCATGACTTTATTGAGACCCGACCAGAGTTTTTTTTTTTATAATTTTTGAGAAATCCCTAATTAAATCCTAAGAGATGTGACTCAATGTAGGTACAATTGTTGGGCTAATTTTATTCTTTATCTGAATCTGAAGGAATAGTTCTAATCCGAAATTTTGTATTTCGAAATATATCGAAATATATACAGATATATTAATTAATAAATTTTCAATCAAAATTAAGACTCGATTCTTATCAACCAATCAATAGGTGGAATTTGTAGTTATTGACCAAACAAAATGAAAGAACCCCGAATTTCTTTAAATTAGATCAAAACCGAACCTTAGTATTGTTAAAGGAATTGAAAATTATTCGGGAATCAAGAGGTTTACTTATTTTTTATTTGAGTCGAATTAAAAATAGTTCGAATTGTATAATCGTCAATTACTGACATTGGTAAACGACCTAAAGCAATTTGATTATAATTTAATTCGTGACGATCATAAGTAGAAAGTTCATATTCTTCAGTCATTGATAAACAATTTGTTGGACAATACTCAACACAATTACCACAAAATATACAGATTCCGAAATCAATACTGTAATTAAGTAATCGTTTCTTTCGAATATCTGTTTCCAATTTCCAATCAACAACGGGTAGATCTATAGGACATACCCGAACACATACTTCACAAGCAATACATTTATCAAATTCAAAATGAATTCGACCACGGAAACGCTCCGCGGTGATTAATTTTTCATAAGGATATTGAATAGTTACGGGTAAACGATTTGCGTGAGATAAAGTAATTATGAAACTTTGACCAATGTACCTTGCAGCCCGTACTGTTTGTTGACCATAATTCATGAACCCAGTTACCATAGAAAACATATCGTGAATATATATATGAATAATTTTATGTGTGTTTATTTCTCTTGTTTGAGACAAGTTGTGAATATAGAATATTCCCTTACAGCGAAAATAGTTGGAAAGAAGTTGTTAATAATAGATTACCGAGAGAGATCGGTAAAAGAAATTTCCATCCAAGATTTAATAGTTGGTCCATTCTTAGCCTCGGCAAAGTCCATCTTGTTGTGATAGGAATGAATAAGAACAAATACGTTTTAGTTAATGTAATTAATATACCAATCGTCGCTCCAAAGACTCCACCCAGTTTATTTATTTCAAAAAACTCAGAAACATATATGTCTGGAATAAAGATATTCCAACCCCCGAAGTAAAGAACTGTTACAAATAATGAAGAAACTAATAGGTTTAGATAAGAAGCAACATAAAATAAACCAAATTTGATACCCGAGTATTCGGTTTGATAACCTGCTACTAATTCTTCTTCTGCTTCTGGTAAATCAAAAGGTAATCTCTCACATTCTGCTAGGGAAGAGATGAGAAAAATGATAAACCCTATAGGTTGACGCCACAAATTCCACCCCCCAAAACCATATTTTGATTGCGCCTCAACTATATCAATTGTACTTGAACTGTTAGATAATCATAGTCGGTGATATCATCACTGTTACCATCGCTATTACAGAACCGTACATGAGATTTTCACCTCATACGGCTCCTTGAAGGCCATAAATAAATCTAAGGACCGGGTAAGTATTATTTTATCTTGATATGTTTGTAGGATGGATAAGGTCAAATTTTATTGGACGGTCCAAAATTAGACCAATAGAATTCTGTCTGTTATAATTATTAGTTTTATATAATTATTATTTTAATAATAAAACAAAGTACTTTTGAATTGATCTCATACCTTCTTTAATAATTTCAATTATTCTTTGTTGAGTAATAATTTAATTCTTCAATAAAATACTTCTTGTAGAAATATAACTAACCCGTCGTTTTTACTTACGAAAAAGAGTTCCATATTAATTCATGAATTATGATACATATTCTATATATATATGAATATGGAAAAGGATAAAAAAGATATTTTTTTTTATTGGAATTGGGTTTCTTTCTCTTTTTTTTTCGTTTCTATTCTTCTTTCTATTTCTTAAAAAAAGAGGGCTTACAAAATAAAGGATTTTTTCGTTCCCAATAGTTATGTATTTAATCGGTGGATAGGAGCATACTCTGGATTGGAATCGTGCCTTGGGGAGTACTGCCTAATAATTTCTACCAACTTTAAGCCCCAATTAGTATTCGTTGTTTGTATATTATGTAAAAATGTCCTTTTGGATAATTTACATAATTTCCATTTCCATTACAAATCCGTTACATATCTTGGTGTTTCTAACCACCCACTCGTTTTTGTTCAACCCCCCGCTATGATAATACACGTATGTTAAGTTAATACATACAAATGATAGTGAAAACTCAATACGGTGGAGCTTTTGAGCCCGCTTCAAGTCAGGATGACTAATCAACCAATCTTGGGGTAAACGATTTATTATGTTTATGTTTATTTCCGTTTAACTCTTTAACTCTTATACATGGAAAATGAGACTCAATATTTTTACTGCGAATTTATATATTCTAAATTATATAATATATATAAGCTGTTTTCTTTCACTCATATAACTATTTGATTTAATTCTTCAATCCTAATAAGGAATAAAAAAAAATGAAGATATCTAACTCTACTCAACTCATCCCACCGCTTTCCTAGAAAGGAAGAGTCGAGAAAGGTTTATGTCTATATATCAACGAATCACACGTAGAGATATTGATAACACACATAAGGTTAATGGTATTTCATAACTAATTGATTGAGCAGCAGCTCGTAGACCACCTAAAAAGGAATATTTATTATTTGACCCGTATCCTGACATAAGAAGTCCAATGGGAGCAATACTTGAAATGGCAATCCATAGAAAAACCCCAATATTGAGATCCGCTAAAACAAGGCGATAACCAAATGGAACTACTAAAAAGCTTACTAAAATGGATATAACTGCTATGGATGGACCGATACTGAATAAACGAGTATCCCCTCTAGATGGAAAAAGATTTTCTTTGAAAAGAAGTTTTGTCCCATCTGCTAGAGCTTGAAGAACTCCCAAAGGGCCGGCGTATTCAGGTCCAATACGTTGTTGTATTCCCGCGGATATTTCTCTTTCTAACCATACAATTACCAGTACGCCTAGTGTAATTCCCAATACAAGAGTCAAAATAGGAATAAGTAACCATATAATTCCATAAACCCCTTTTAAAAATTCCAGTCTAGAAAAAGAATCGATTTCTAGTGTATCAATTATCATTTCAACGATCAACTTCTCCCATAATGATATCTATACTACCTAGTATTGTCATAATATCAGCCAATTTCATTCTTTTAACTAACTGAGGAAGAATTTGCAAATTAATAAAACCCGGCGGTCGAATTTTCCATCTCCAAGGAAAACCACTCCGGTCCCCTATCAGAAAAATCCCCAATTCTCCTTTTGGAGCTTCGACTCGTACATAAAGTTCTTGTTTCGGCAATTCAAATGTAGGAGAAGGTTTTTTACTAATAAAGCGATATTCAAAATCATTCCATTCTGGATTCCTTTCTCTATCAAAGTATCGGATTTCTAAATTCTCATATGGTCCCCCCGGAATTCCTTCAAGAGCCTGTTGAATAATTTTTATGGATTCCGTCATTTCACCAATTCGTACTAGATAACGAGCCAATGAATCCCCTTCTTTTTGCCACTGTACTTCCCAATCAAATTCGTCATAACACTCATACTGATCAACTTTACGAAGATCCCATTGTATTCCGGACGCTCGCAGCATTGGTCCTGATAAACCCCAATTTATTACTTCCTCTCGACCAATAATGCCTACCCCCTCGACTCGTTCTAAAAAAATAGGATTGCGTGTAATAAGTTGTTGATATTCAGCAACCCTTATTAAAAAATAATCGCAAAAATCCAAACATTTATCTATCCAGCCATGAGGAAGATCAGCCGCTACCCCTCCGATCCTAAAATAATTATGCATCATTCTCATACCGGTGGCAGCTTCGAATAGATCATATACTAATTCTCTTTCTCTGAAAATATAGAAAAAGGGAGTCTGCGCACCAATATCCGCCATAAAAGGGCCAAGCCATAACAGATGAGAAGCTATACGACTCAACTCCAACATAATTATTCTGATATAGCTGGCTCTTTTAGGTACTTGAATATTTCCCAGCTGTTCCGGTCCATTTACCGTTATTGCTTCTGTGAACATAGTAGCTAAATAATCCCAACGTGTTACATAAGGCAAATATTGTATAATTGTTCGGTTTTCCGCAATTTTTTCCATCCCTCGGTGTAAATAACCCAATATTGGTTCACAGTCAATAACATCTTCACCATCTAGAGTAATGATAAGTCGAAGAACACCATGCATTGATGGGTGGTGGGGACCCATGTTGACTACCATGAGGTCTTTTCTTGTAGCTGGTATATTCATAGGTTTTTCCTTAATTCATTTTTTCATGAATTGCTGAAAACGAAAAAAAGTTCATTCAAATTCAAGATCTAATAAATCAAATAATTCAAAATGCTTCTTCAAATTAACGAGTTTTTGATTCCCGAATATCCAACCGATTAATTAATTCTTTATAACCTATTCTATTTTTCTTTGACAAATAAGATAGCAGTCGTTGGCGTTTTCCCAAAATTTTACGCAGACCTCTCTGAGATAAATAGTCTTTTTTGTGTAATTGTAAATGTGAAGTAAGTCTTCGTATCCTATTGGTGAAACTAAATATTTGAAATTCAACAGAACCCCTGTTTTCTTCTTTTTCTTCTTGTGAAATAACTGAGATGAATGAATTTTTTACCATAAAAGAAAACCCCTTCTTTATTTTAAGATATTTTGATTGATAGATATCTTTATTGATCAGTAATAATAATGTCACTTGTTTTAGTTTGGTATAGACAATAATCTTAATTTCGCTTTAATTTCTAATTTGATTAAATCAATCCGATTTTAATTTCAAAATTCGATTTGAAAAGGTATACAAAAGGCTTATTATTTTCCGTACTCCAAAAAGATAAAAACGTAGTCCTAAAATCAGAAGATTTTATTGATTCATTTCTTTTCTAGATCGAATTGATATGTCATTGAATTAGTATCATGTATCAGAATGGAATGTAAGACAATGAATGTGTGCACCTTTTTGTCGTCATAGACCCGCTGCGATATGAGAAAGATAGCAAAAATTTACTATTAATGAATTTTCAATCGCGGATACATGTGTATCCTTACCATACCGAAACGACTGCCGTTATTGCTATCAAACCAATACCGATTCATACAAGCTAAATCTTCTAATCGATAATTGGGCCACAGAAATAACTTTAATTTAATCAGTTTCCTTTTATATCCTTTGCTTTTATCCAAAACCTGATGGTTTACCTTATTCCCATTCCCTAATGCTGAATTTTTATGGATATCATTTCTATTCCTAAAATTGAAACAAATTAGAATTCTAAATTCTCTCCGAAGTCTCGGTGATAAAAGATTTTCAGGAACAAACAAATCATAATGATTTTTATCTCTATTTCCAGTCATCTTTTTATATTTGGTAATGACTTCATCAGAATTCTTATCAACATCGGTTTTTTCTCGGTATTTTTGATTAATTTTGTGTTTACTTTGATGAACCAATGAAATACCAATGGTTTGATACATAATAAATTGCCCTTCATTTTTTATAGATAGACGAATTGGTTCAATAATCAAAATTCCTCTTTTGATGAATTCCGTAAGAGTTAAATTTTTTTGAATCATCAGAATATCAAGACTCATTTCTCCCCTTTGAATAGAGGATATAGTTATTTCTCGTGGATTTATCAGTCTAAGCAGGAGACAATATACTTTGATGTTATTGATTATTTTTTTATTTAAAATATCATCCCATCGCAATTGAAAATGAAAATACCTTTTTAGTAAGAAATCAAACTCCGCTTTTGTTTTTGTATTGTTCTTGTATTGCTTTTTATTATTATGTTTTTTCATGTCCGAGTCCGTATAATCTTCTTCAACATCTTTTTCTTGGTTTGAAAGAGTAGATTCAAGGTTTGCTTGGTACACGGATTCTTTTTGCTCTTTATTTCGTTTTTTTAATTCAAGAGATTTTTTTTCATTGGAGGGTATTGATATAAAAGTATCTTTTTTTTTATTTCCAGCAATGCTTTTGTTTTCAATATCAGTAGCGTTTTCATTTATATTAGAATCTAAAAGAAGTAATTTTTTTGGTATAACCCACGGTTTAGTTTTATACAAATTATAAAATATCAAAAATTCTGGGAAGAACCAACGTTCAAGATTTGATATGGGGTGATTTAATATTTCTTCATTCATTCCCATCCAATCCAAAAAACTTTTTTGATTGGATAAATTTATTTCTTGATCTTGATGAATCGTGAGATAAAAAAAATTTTGCTTTTTTATTTTCTCAATTATTTGATAATTATTAAATTTAGCCTTAGTAGATTTTTTATTACTGCTTGGGTCAGTATCAATATTGATCCAAGCTTCGATATCTATTTTGTTTCTAAGACAAAAATGGATAATTCTCCAATCAAAATATTTTCTATCCAGATTTTTCTCCATATCTCTAATACCATCTTGTACTCGATCATTATTGATAGGGATAATAGGAATACCTTCCATCATATAAAAAGATTTTCGTTTATTTGTGTTGGAATTCGAAAAAACTTCTTGGTTATTTTTTACGTGTAATGAGAATTCATAAATTGAAGAGTACTTCGTATCTTCAGAATTAATAGATTTATATGCTAACCGATCATATCTATATTGTTTTTTAAAATTATCTTTTTCATCCAGTAATGAAGCCATTTCAAAAATTTTTCGTTTTTCGTAGTGACTAAATTTCATTTTTTTAGATGAGTTGCCTAAATCCTTATTTTGATTCATCCAGTGGTGATTGAATCTATTTCGCCATTTTTGTGGTACTAGTCTAGACCACCTAATGTGAGATATATCATATTGATAATGATTCCTTAACCAATTTATCCATTGACTTATTCCAGAATTCTGACGATTCTTATGTCTTAATTGAGAAAGAAAAAGTTCTTGTGTTCCAACAAAATAACCCCTTATTTCATTCTTAATAAATGGGGCTGCTCCATTATATTGAAAGACAGATTTTAACTTATAAAAATCGAAATTAAGAAATTGGGTTTGTGAAAGTTTGTAAAATACATAGGCTTGTGAAAAGTAGGATAAGTCACAAAAAGTATTTGAATTCTTATTACTAATATTCGTATTATATACTGCCTTTTTTATAGTCGAAATAAAGTGAATTAAACTTTGATTTGTTTTATCCATTTTTTCTTGATTTGTTTCATTATTGGTAATGTATTTATTAAGAATTTTTTTTATTGATTCAAGAAATGGTTGTGTATTGATCCTAGGACTATGAATGATCCACAGAAAGATATTTGTGTATATCCTTTCACTGAAAAATTTTATAAAAAAATGTGATTTGCGTATTAGTCGAGCATTTTTTCTTTTTACTATCTGCCAAATATTTTTTTGTGATTCCAACCTTTTATCATCATCACTTATTTTGTTTTTGTTAGAATGAATATTTCGATCCGGAATTAGAAATCCGCCCTTTTTTTCATTTGTAATTTTTTCTATTTGATTTATGATCGTGTTTGTTCTATCTGTTAGATCCTGCATTTTTTTTTCTGTCAACGAATAATTTGTCCAATTCTGAGGTATAGTTTCAATGGACGATGGTATAGTTTCAACGGACGATTCATGAATCATCAGATTACTTATTATCAAATCTTTTTTAGTTTTACTCAATTCATATACTTTTCTTTTTCTCAATCCAAATAATAATAATAGAATTTGATTTATTTTTGAGAGTTCTTTTTTTATTTCTTTTAAAAATAGAATCCTTTTAATGACCCATTTTTTTATTTCTTTTGAAACATTTAGAAACAATTTTGTTTTTTCTTTAAAAATTTTTAGAATTAGAAAGAATTTATTTTTCAATTTTCTAATTTTTCTTTTGAGTTCTTTAAAAATGGGTTCAAAAAATGAATGTTGTTTTCTGGGAGAATCAAAAGGGAATTCCGCTTCCATTCCAAAAATTGTTAAAAAACAAGAATCATTTTTTGAATCTTTATTTTTCATTGGATCGTTATAAGGGGCTCGTGGGTTAGATCTATGCCAAGGTTTCAGACGAAAAGGAAATAGGATTTTAATCTGAATACCGTCTGTTAACCAGTTTTTTG